CAGTTGTGGTAGTTTGGTTGGTGTAGTGATTATTTGGTTTTATGGTTTGTCTCTCAATACTGCACTTGGTGTATAATGTTAATATAATTTCGGCACAGTGTTTTATTTGGTTTTATGGTTTGTCTCTCAATACTGCACTTGGTGTATAATGTTAATATAATTTCGGCACAGTGTTTGGTGCGTGTAAAAATAATTATCTTTCGACACTGCACTTGGTGTATAATGTTAATATAATTTCGGCACAGTGTTTGGTGCGTGTAAAAATAATTATCTTTCGACACTGCACTTGGTGTATAATTTCACATGTTGTTTGTTTTTTTTGTATATATAACAAGAAAATTTTTTTATTTTATTAAAATTTTTGTTAATATATATGTCTTACAAACATTAATCTATATACACCATGCTACAATGCTATGCTAGACAAGAACTCTGAACGTAGGTCCAGTCTAATAGAACTCGGCAGGCTATCAGGTATGTGGGTCTGAGATTACAAGAGAAAATAAAAATACTATATGCCTATAAAACCAATTAATGTATGGTTACTAACTTAGTGTATAGAACACATTAACCAGAGGCCTCTTAAAAAGAAACGTATGGCCAGTTAGATAAGTATGTCCCTGAAAAAACAACCAGAGGCCTCTTAAAAAGAGACGTATGGCCGACTTATTGTTATGGACGTGAAAATATGCATGAAATATACTTCTCGCAAGGATTGGTGATTTCTCGAAGATAGCTAGTTGAAAACTGAATAATACCTTGATCAAATTCATGGTGAAGATAATAGCGTAATATTATGTCCTGAACCATTAACTTATATGTACTGTTACCATATTCATATCAAATTATACAGATAAGTATACAATGATATGCTAGGGGCAAACAAATTTATGCACGATTATACATAGCAAGTACTAATTAATAACGTAGTATGTTATGAGGCTATGGGGGGTGAGTGTGGCACCGAATTTTTCATAGGTCGAGCAGTTGGTGTATTATGTGGTTGTTGTGGTCAATAGGTAGTTTAATTTAAAATTTTGGCTTTGGGGGCCAGAGATGGGAGTTTGAGTCTCTCCCTTTTGAATATTCGAGGAAGGTTGGATGCTTCATTTTTGGTTTACAAGACCAGGGTTTTAAGTTAAACTACTTGAATATTGGTTTAATATCTTGTTTTCGGCGAGGCTTGTCGTTGGAAGGATGATTAAAATGAGGGTGAAATATAGTGAAGATGCGATTTGTCCGATTGTGATGAACGGGTCTTCTACTGGTTGGCTACCGATTCATGTTAGGATTAGTAGGTCAGTGGCTAGTAGTCATAATATTGTTTGGGTAAGGGGTCGGAATGCGGCTGTTCGTTGTTTGGATAGGTGTAGGGTGGGTATTAGGAGTAGGATTAGGATTGATAGTAGTAGTGCTAGAACTCCTCCTAGTTTGTTGGGGATTGATCGTAGGATAGCATAGGCAAATAGGAAGTACCATTCTGGTTTAATGTGGGGTGGGGTTACTAGTGGGTTGGCAGGTGTGAAGTTGTCTGGGTCTCCTAAGAGGTGTGGGTGGAATAAAGATAGGGTTAGTAGGATCAGTGCTATTAGGGTAAATCCTAGGAGGTCTTTGTAGGAGAAGTATGGATGGAATGAGATTTTGTCGCAGTTAGAGTTTATACCTGTTGGGTTGTTTGATCCTGTTTCATGAAGAAACAGTAAGTGCACTATTGTTATGCCTATAATTATGAACGGGATTAGGAAGTGAAATGTGAAAAATCGAGTTAGGGTGGCGTTGTCTACTGAGAATCCACCTCAGATTCATTGTACGAGGGTTGGTCCGATATAAGGGATGGCTGATAGGAGATTAGTAATTACTGTGGCACCTCAGAATGATATTTGGCCTCATGGTAATACGTAGCCTACGAATGCAGTGGCTATTACTAGTAGGAGAAGTGCTACTCCTGTATTTCAGGTTTTTTTGTAGAGGTAGGAGCCATAGTAAATTCCTCGTCCAATGTGTAAGTAAATGCATATGAAGAATAGTGAGGCTCCATTGGCATGTGTGTTTCGGATTAATCATCCATATTGGACGTCTCGATGGATATGGGAGATTGATGAGAATGCTAGGGAGATGTCGGGGGAGTAATGTATTGATAGAAATAGGCCTGTAGTTAGTTGGATAATTAGGCATATTCCTAGTAGTGATCCAAAGTTCCAAAGGTACGAAATATTGGATGGGGTTGGGAGATCGATTAATGTGTTGTTAATAATTTTTAATAGGGGGTTTGTGTTTTTTATGGTTTGTGGTGGGTTCCTGTGGTTTGTATGTGTCGTAGTTATAGTTAGGTGTAGTGTGTGGTTGAGTTCTTGTAGTTGAACTACAACGATGGCTTTTCGGGCTGTTAGTTTCGGTGTAAATCCGAATTAGAATATATGATTTATTTTTCATTTTTATTGGGGTTTGGTTTAGTGTTTTGAATGATTGGTGTAGCTTCTAATATTTCGCCTTATTACGGTATTTTGAGCTTATTAATGGGGGCAGTGTTTGGGTGTGGTGTGTTGGTGTGGAAGGGTGGATCTTTTATTTCTTTAGTGTTATTTTTGATTTATTTAGGGGGTATGTTGGTTATTTTTGCTTATTCGGCAACGTTAGTATTGGAGCCTTTTCCTGCTGCTTTGTCTAGTTGAGAGGGAGTTGTTAATGTGTTTAATTATGTTCTTCTTGTTGTAGTTCTTATGTTTATTGGGTCTGATTTGTGGTGGGGTGTAGTTGAAATTGGTGATAAAACGGTTGATTTTGATGGGTTTTCTGTTGTTCGTGTTGATTTTGGTGGGTTGTCTTTGTTTTATTATTTTGGGTGTGTTATGTTTTTGATTGCTGGGATTGGATTGTTGCTTACTTTGTTTGTAGTGTTAGTTTTAATTCGTGGTTTAAGTCGTGGTGCTGTTCGTGTTATTAGGTTGGTTGGGGTGCAATTTATTTATCGTTAAAGGTTAGTTAAAATAGTAGGGGTATTAGTATGAGTAGGTAGATAAATGAGAATAGGTAGGGTTTAATTAGACCTTTTTGTGAAGTTGTGAGTATGATTGGTGGTTTTTGGTGTTTTGTTAATAAATTTGGGCCCAAATTTGTGTACCACATTTGGTCCAGTAGGCGTGTTGATTCTTTTTCTGCTTTTAGAAGTGTTATGTTTGTTATAATTCGGTGTGTTATTGTTGTTGTGTTAGCCCGTGATGGTTTTTGTTGTGCTATATGCATTAAGTTTGTGGCAAATAGGAAGCTAGTTATTATGATGATAAGTGTTATGAGTTTGTAGGTTGTTGGTATGGTTATTGGTTGGGTTTGTAATGGGCTTAGTGTAAGTGTTATGAATAGTCCTGCTATGATGCTTCCTTTTGCTAGTTGGGTGATTGGTTTAGTGCATTTCTGGTTTTCTTCGTAGTGTGGGTGTGGATTGTGTAGTGGTTGTCCAGTTCACACAATTGTTAGTATACGTATACTGTATACTGTGGTAAATGATGTTGCTACTAGTACTATAATTATAGATAGGGTATTGGTGTGGGATGTAATGGTATATTCGATAATGATGTCTTTGGAGTAGAATGCGGATAAGAATGGTATTCCTGCTAGGGCAAGTGTTCCAATGGTGAAACATGATGATGTAGTTGGGAGGGTATTGTGTAGTGCTCCTATTTTACGGATGTCTTGTTCGCCGTGTAGAGTGTGAATGATATTACCTGCACATAGGAATAGCATGGACTTAAAGAATGCATGTAGGCATAGGTGTAAAAAAGCTAACTCAGGGAGGCCTATTCCTACAGTTACTATTATTAGGCCTAGTTGGCTAAGTGTTGAGTAGGCAATAATTTCTTTGATGTCATTTTTTGAGATAGCATGGGCGGCTGCATATAGTGTGGTGATAGCACCTAGGAATAGACAGATAGATAGGGCTGTTTGGTTATTTATTAGTAGGGGTTGTATTCGGATAAGTAGATATACTCCTGCAACAACTATTGTACTGGAGTGTAGTAATGCTGATACTGGGGTTGGGCCTTCTATTGCTGCTAATAGTCATGGGTGTATTCCAAATTGGGCTGATTTTGCTATTGCTGCTAGGATAAATCCTAGCAGTGGTAGTATGGGGGTGATGTGTGACGTTGAGTAAATTGTTGATATGTCTAGTGTATCTAGAAGTAACATAAATCAGCAGATGTTTATAATTAGACCTACGTCGCCAATGCGGTTATAGATGATAGCTTGTAGTGAGGATTCGTTGGCTTTTATTCGGGTCCGCCATCATGTAATTAGTAGGAAGGATATTAGTCCTACCCCTTCTCATCCGATAAATAAGAGGAATAGGTTATTGGCTGTTGTAATGGTGAGTATTGCTATAAGGAAGATTAGGAGGTATTGTATGAATTTGGCTTGTTGTTTGTCAGATGATATATATCACTCTGAGTATGTTGCGATGGTTCGTGTAATGAATAGAGCGATGGGTATAAATGTAGTGGAGTATGTGTCAAAATTTACATTGAGTGCAATGTTTAGTGTGTCTAGTTTAAGTAGGGTGGATATGGTAAAGTCATTTGTGTATCATATTTTTATGACTAGTAGTAGGATTGATAGGTGTAATGATATTGTAATGGCTTTTTTTGGGGTTCAGATTCATTTTTTAAGTGTTGGTGATATTGATAGGGCTAATGGTAAAGCAAGGATGAGTAGTTGTAGTAGATATAGTGTTTTTGGGTCAATTAATTGTGGAGTGTGCATGACTTCTACTTGGAGTTGCACCAAGGGTTATGGTGCCTAAAACCATTGGATTTCTTCTATCCTTTAAAAGTAAGAAAGCTGGGGTTTTAGTCTCAGTTACAGGAGTTAGCAGTTCTTGTATTTGTCTTTCTTGGTTTATAAGGAGGCTTTAACTCCTATTTTTAGATCCACAGTCTAATGTTTGGTTTGAAACTATATTAACATAAGATTCCTGAGATTAGTTGTGGTTTTAGTATTAGAAGTATTATTGGTAGAGTGTGGAGTGTTATAATTAGGTGTTCTCGTGTTTTGTTTGGTGGAATGGTTAATATGTTTGGTGGTAGTTGTCCTCCTAGTTGTGTGGTTGAAAATATGTATAGTGTATATGTCGCTGAAAGAATGACGCCTAAGCCTGTGATTGCGATGGTAATGTTTGATCAATTGAATATTGAGGTAATAATTGATAATTCTCCTATTAGGTTGATGGTTGGTGGTAGGGCTATATTGGTTAAGCTGGCAGTAAGTCATCATAGGGCTATGAGTGGAAGCATAAGTTGTATGTTGCGGGTGATAATTAGGGTTCGACTGTTAGTTCGTTCATAATTTGTGTTTGCTAGGCAGAATAGTATGGATGAAGATAGGCCGTGGGCGATTATAAGGATAGTGGCGCCGGTAATTGCTCATGGGGTTTGAATAAGTGTTGCGGCGATAACAAGTCCTATATGACTTACTGATGAATATGCAATTAATGACTTTAGATCAGTTTGTCGTAAGCAGATTAGGCTGGTTATGATGATTCCTCATAAGGCTAATATTATAAAAGGGTAATGCAGGTTTTTTATTGGTGGGTTTATAGTTAATGATACTCGAATAATGCCATATCCGCCCAGTTTTAGTAGGATTCCAGCTAGGATTATTGACCCTGCGATTGGAGCTTCTACGTGTGCTTTTGGCAACCATAGGTGCAAGCTATATAGTGGTATTTTAATTATAAAGGCGGTTAATATGGCAAATCATCATGTTGTGTAGCCTCATGAATTTTGTATATTGGATATATTTAACTGTAATAGTGGTAAGGATAGTGTTCCTATGTAAGATTGGAGGAATAGTAGTGCGATTAAGAGAGGTATTGACCCGACAAGGGTATAGAATAAGAAGTAGATTCCAGCATTTAGTCGTTGTACTTGATTTCCCCATCGTGTAATAATAATTAATGTGGGGATTAAGGTGGTTTCGAATGTGATGTAGAATGTGATTAATTCTGTGGAAGAGAAGGCGATTATTAGTGATGTTTGTAGAAAAATAATTGTGGTAATAAATGTTCGTTTTCGTATGATGGGTTCATTTGATAGGTGGTTTTGGCTAGCTAGGATTATTAGGGGGGTAAGTCAGCATGATAAAACAATAAGTGGGGAGGAGATGTGATCAGTTCCAAGGTAGTGATTAGATATTATTAGGGTTGATGTTGATAATGGTTTTATTAATTGTAAGCTTAATAAGGCGACTATGAAGCTGATGGTGGTTGCTGTGGAATATAGGTGTTTTTTATTACATATTATGGTTGTTGGTATTAATAAGATTGTTGGTAGTAGAATTTTTAACATTGTAGGAGGTTTATATTTTGTAATAGGTCTGATCCGTGGGTTCGTGATGAGGTTACCAGTAAGGATAGGCCTGTACCTGCTTCGCAAGCTGAGAAGGCTAGTATGATTATAGGAGCTAGTGTTAGTGATGGTGTTTGTAATTGGAGTGGTCATGTTGATAGTGCGATGTATATAGAAAGTATGATCCCTTCTAGGCATAGGAGGGTTGAGATTAGGTGGGTTCGGTGTAGTGCAAATCCAGTTATACTGATGGTGAAGGCTATAATGTAGCTAAAGTGTAGGGTAGTGATAGGGTGATCATGTTTATACTCATGATTTACTAAGTCGAAATTAGTGGTCTTAGTTGGACTAATCACCCACTCTGCTCATTCTAGTCCTCCTTGTACTCATTCATACACTAGTCCAAGGGTTAGTAATGTTAAAATAACTATAGTTCAAATCATGGATAGGGTTGGGGAAGAAAGTTGAGTAGCCCATGGGATTGGCAGGAGTAGGGCGATTTCTAAGTCGAAAAGTAGAAATAAAATTGCTACTAGAAAAAATCGGATGGAGAAGGGTAGTCAAGCTGATTCAAGTGGATCAAATCCGCATTCGTATGGTGATAATTTTTCATTGTTTGGTTTTATGATCGCTAATCAGTTATTTAGTAGTATTAGGAGTACTGATACAATTAAGGTTAATGTAATTATGGTTGTTATGTTTATTATTCGTCTTTAGTTGGTGTCTAAAACTTAGTGATTGGAAGTCACTTGTACTGATATACTAGGCGAATATGATCCTCATCAGTAAATTGAGATGAAAAGGAATAGTCAAACTACATCTACGAAGTGTCAGTATCAGGCTGCGGCTTCAAATCCAAAGTGATGGTTTGATGTGAAGTGGTATTTTATTTGTCGGAGTAGGCAGATTATTAGGAAAGTTGATCCAATAATTACATGTAGTCCGTGAAAACCTGTGGCGACAAAGAATGTGGATCCATAAACGCTGTCAGCCATTGTGAAAGTGGTTTCGAAATATTCGGTTGCTTGTAGGGCAGTGAAGTAAATTCCAAGTAAAATTGTTATGGAGAGGGCTTGGATTGTTTGGTTTCGATTTGATTCTATTATGCTATGATGGGCTCAGGTAATTGTTACGCCGGATGCTAGGAGGACGGCTGTGTTCAGTAGTGGAACTTCGAATGGGTTGAGTGGTGTAATTCCTGTTGGTGGTCAATATCCTCCCAGTTCTGGAGTAGGGGCTAAACTTGAATGGTAGAAGGCTCAGAAAAATCCGGCGAAGAAGAAGATTTCGGATGTGATGAATAAGATTATACCGTATCGTAGTCCTTTTTGTACTGGTTGGGTGTGGTGGCCCTGGAATGTACTTTCTCGTACTACATCTCGCCACCATTGTACTACAGTTATGATTATATTTAATAGCCCGATTATAAGTAGGGTGTATGAGTTGTAGTGAAATCATATAATTAGTCCAGATGTTATGGCGAATGCGGCTATTCCACCTGTTAGTGGTCATGGGCTTTGGTTAACTATGTGGTATGGGTGTATTTGTTTAGTTATTTGATGTTTTCTTGTAGGTATAGGCTTAGTAGTAGAACGAATACAATGGCTTGAATAATAGCTACTGCTAGTTCTAACACTGTTAGTATGAATAGTACAATTGCAATTGTTAGGGATAGGGAGGTAATGGTTGGTAGTAGGGCTAATACAGCAGTTGAGGTCAATTGGATTAGTAGGTGGCCTGCTGTTAGGTTTGCTGTGATACGAATTCCTAGGGCAATTGGGCGAATAAATAGGCTAATAGTTTCGATTACAATTAGGGGTGGGATTAGTGGTAGGGGTGTTCCTTCTGGTAGTAGATGGGCTAGTGATGTAGTTGGTTGATTTCGTATACCAATAAGTAGAGTGGCTAATCATATTGGGATAGCTAAGCCTAGGTTTATAGATAGTTGGGTGGTTGGAGTGAATGTATATGGTAACAGTCCTAGTAAGTTAGATATTACTAGTAAAATTATTAGGGGTGTTAGTATTATTGATCAGTTGTGGCCGGTTTGATTAATTGGTAGTATTAGTTGTTTTGTAAATGTATTGATGATTCAGGTTTGTATTGTTATTAAACGGTTGGTGAGTCATCGATTATTTTTAGTTGGGAATATTATTGTTGGTATTAGTAAGCTAAGTATGATTAATGGGATACCAATTAATACTGGGGATGAAAATTGGTCGAATAGGGTTAAGTTCATGGTCAGGTTCAGGTTTGTTTTTTGGTTTTTTTTGGTTTGTTTGAGGTGTTGTTGGTTGTAATATGGGATTTGATTTTAGGTTGTATAATTATATAAGCTAATCAGGAGGCACACATAATTGATAATCATGGGTCTGGGTTTAGTTGTGGCATATCACTAAGGAGGTGGGTTGGTCTCTTTCTCTAGCTTAAAAGGCTAGTGCTATCCTCTATTAGCTTCTGTAGTGATTGAAGTGATGATCAATTTTCAAATTGTGATAATGGTGTTGATTCAATGACGATAGGCATAAAACTGTGGTTTGCGCCACAGATTTCGGAACACTGTCCGTAGAATAGGCCTGGTTGTATTATAATAAAGCTGGTTTGATTTAGTCGTCCTGGTACTGCATCTGTTTTTACCCCTAATGATGGTACTGCTCATGAGTGTAATACATCTTCGGCAGAAATTAGTATTCGAATTGGGGTTTCTATTGGGGCAATCATTCGATGGTCAACTTCGAGAAGTCGTGAGTATCCATTAGGGAGATCTTGTGTAGGAATTATATATGAATCAAATTCTAAGTTTTCGTAGTCTGTATATTCGTATGTTCAATATCATTGATGTCCTATGGTTTTGATTGTTAAATGGGGGTTATTAATTTCATCAGTTAGGTATAATACTTGGAGTGAAGGCAGGGCGATTGTAATTAGGACAATAGCTGGTAAGATTGTTCAAATTATTTCTACTTCTTGGGCATCTATTGTACTGGTGTGGGTTAATTTTGTCATTATTATAGATGAGATGATATACAGAACTAACGTGCTGATAAGGAATACAATTATAAGGGTGTGGTCGTGAAAGTGTAATAGTTCTTCTATGATTGGTGATATTGCATCTTGGAACTCTAGTTGTAATGGGTGCGCCATTAAGTCGTAAAGGGGTTAACCTATAATTTAGCCTTGACAAGGTTATGTAATATATTTACTAACGTCTTTTTATTAATTATTTATTAAGAAAGAAACATAATGGTTTGTATGTGGTTGGCTTGAAACTAATTGAAGGGGGTTCGATTCCCTCCTTTCTTGTATTATTATAATATATGTGGGGCTTCTTCATATGTGTGGCTTGATGGTGGGCAGCCGCTCAGTCATTCCACGTTAATAAGTGGGGGTTCGATGGCTATAACTTTTCGTTTTGATGATAGGGCTTCTCAGATAATAACTAATATTATAATGACTGCTGCTAGGGAAATTATAGATCCGATTGATGACACTGAATTTCATATGGTGTAAGCATCTGGATAGTCTGAGTAACGTCGTGGTATGCCTGCTAAACCTAGGAAGTGTTGTGGGAAGAATGTTATATTAACGCCTAGGAATATAATTACAAATTGTAGTTTCGCCCATGTTTGGTTTAAAGAATATCCTGTAAATAGTGGGAATCAGTGTGTGAATCCAGCCATAATAGCAAATACAGCTCCTATTGATAATACATAGTGGAAGTGCGCTACTACATAATATGTATCGTGTAGAACAATATCTAATGATGAATTGGCTAATACAATACCTGTTAATCCTCCGATAGTAAATAGGAAGATAAATCCCAGAGCTCATAGTATGGGCGCATCCCATTTAATTATACCCCCATGGAGGGTTGCTAGTCAACTGAATACTTTTACTCCTGTTGGGATGGCAATAATTATTGTTGCAGATGTAAAATAGGCTCGGGTATCTACGTCTATTCCTACTGTGAATATGTGGTGTGCCCATACGATGAAGCCTAGGAATCCAATGGATATTATTGCTCATACTATTCCCATATAGCCAAATGGTTCTTTTTTACCGGTGTAGTAAGCTACTACATGTGAGATTATTCCGAAGCCAGGGAGGATTAGGATGTACACTTCTGGGTGGCCAAAAAATCAGAATAGGTGTTGGTATAAAATTGGGTCTCCGCCACCTGATGGGTCAAAGAAGGTTGTGTTTAAGTTTCGATCAGTTAAAAGTATTGTGATTCCTGCTGCGAGTACTGGGAGGGATAGAAGTAGTAGGACTGCTGTAATTAGGACTGATCAGACGAATAGGGGTGTTTGGTATTGTGATATTGATGGGGTTTTTATGTTGATTGCGGTGGTGATAAAATTGATTGCCCCAAGGATGGAAGATGCTCCGGCTAGGTGTAATGAGAAGATGGTTAAGTCTACTGAAGCTCCAGCGTGGGCTATATTACCGGCTAGTGGGGGGTACACAGTTCACCCTGTCCCGGCTCCAGCTTCAATTCCTGATGATGCTAGTAGAAGAAGCAGTGATGGGGGTAGTAGTCAGAAGCTTATGTTGTTTATTCGTGGGAAAGCTATGTCTGGTGCTCCAATCATTATTGGAACTAATCAGTTTCCGAAACCCCCAATTATAATGGGTATTACCATGAAGAAGATTATGATGAAAGCATGGGCGGTAACAATAACGTTGTACACTTGGTCGTCTCCCATTAGGGGTCCTGGTTGACTTAGCTCTGTTCGGATTAATAGACTGAGGGCTGTTCCGATTATTCCTGCTCAGGCCCCAAAGATTAAGTATAGGGTGCCAATGTCTTTATGGTTAGTAGAGAATAACCAGCGGTTTAATATCATGGGTAAGATAGCTGAGTGTTTAGCGTTAGGCTGTAGACCTTTTTACGGGGGTTTAATTCCCCTTCTTATCAAAGTCCTGTGGTGAAGTTCATGTTAGATTGCAAATCTGAAGATATACTTTAGTAATAGTATCAGGGCTTAAATTGCAAGTATATGTGGTAGATAAAGGCCTGTTGGTTTAGGCTTTTAGCTGTTAACTAAAATGTTGTGGGATCGAGGCCCACTTATCTACAAAGGTTTTAGCTTAATTAAAGTGGTTGAGTTGCATTCAGTTGATATAAGATAAAGTCTTATAAACCTTAAGCAGAAACTAAGAGGTTATGACTCTTATTTGGGGCTTTGAAGGCTCCTGGTTTGGTTATTATCCTAAGTTTCTTTTAAATGATGGATAGTAGTATTGGTGTAATAGGTAGGATGGATGTTGATAATATTGTAATTGTTGCCAGGTGGGGTTTTATGTTGGGTGTTTTGTGTCGTCATTGTTGAGTGTAATTGTGGGAGTTTGGTGGTATGGTAACTGTTGTATAGTAAGAGACTCGTAAGTAAAAGAATAGGCTGAGGAGAGAGATTAGGGCCATTAAGGTGGCTAGAGTTATTATATGTTGCTTAATTAATTCTTGTAGAATCAATCATTTTGGCGAAAATCCAGTTAGGGGTGGTAATCCTGCTAGGGATATAAGGGTGAGTATTATCAGTGTATTTAGTGATGGGGTTTTTGTTCATGACGTTATGATTGTAGATATTTTGTTTGTTTTTAATTGTTCAATTATTATGAATATGGTTGCAGTTATAATAAGGTATAGGTAGAATGTCAGGAGTATAAGTTTTGGCAATATGGTGAGGATGGCAGTTATTCAACCTAGATGGGCAATTGATGAAAATGCCATGATTTTTCGTAGTTGAGTTTGGTTTAATCCCCCCCATCCTCCAATTAGGGCAGATAGTAGGCCCATAAATAATAGTATTGATGAGTTTAGATGTTGGTGTGTAATCACTAAGAGGCTTAGTGGGGCTAGTTTTTGTCAGGTGACTAAGAGTAGTGCTGTTATTGTGGTGGTTCCTTGTAGCACTTCTGGTAGTCAAAGGTGAAATGGGGCTAGTCCTAATTTTATAGCTAGGGCTACTGTAAGAAGCATACATGAGGTGTTGTTATGTATTAGTGTAGTATCTCATTGACCTAAATCTCAAGCGTTTATTATACTTGCAAATAGTACTAGAGTTGAGGCTGCTGCTTGCGTTAAGAAGTATTTGATGGAAGCCTCAGTTGCTCGAGGGTGATGTTGTTGGGCGATTAGCGGAATAATAGATAGGGTGCTGATTTCTAAACCGCATCATGCTAGGATTCAGTGGTTGCTTGATACTGTGAGTAGTGGGCCCAGGATTAGGTTTATTGTAATAAGCCCCTTTGCTAGGGGGTTCATTAGTATAGGAAGGGTTTAAACCAACATTGTCGGGGTATGGGCCCGATAGCTTTGTTAGCTGACTTTACTAGAATATAGTATATTGGAAGTATGAAGAGTTTTGATCTCTTAGGGGCAGGTTCAAGTCCTGTTTTTCTAAGGAGACGAGAGGATTTTAGCCTCTATTTTCCACCCTATCAAGGTGGTCCTTGTGTTTTCGGGCACGTGTCCTATAGTATTGGGGGTAGACTGGAGGTTGAGATTGGTATTGATATGTGTCAGGCACATAAGGCAAGAGTAATTGGTAAGAAATTTTTTCATAGGAGATGTATAAGCTGGTCATATCGGAATCGTGGGTATGAGGCTCGGATTCATAAAAATCCTGTGGATAGTATAATTGTTTTTATTATTAGTGATAGTGAGAAAAGTTCTGGTGTGTTCGGTGTGCTTGGGTTAAGGAATAGGATAGCTGTTAGGGTATTTATTATTAGGATGTTGGTGTATTCTGCTAGGAAGAATAGAGCAAAAGGGCCTGCAGAATATTCTACGTTGTACCCTGATACTAGTTCCGATTCCCCCTCGGTTAAGTCGAATGGTGCTCGATTAGTTTCTGCTAGAGTAGAGATATATCATATTATTATTAATGGTCATGATGATAAAATGAGGTATATTGGTTCTTGGGTAATGGAGAATGTTTGTATATTGAAACCCCCAGTGAATAGAATTAGTGATAGTAGGATAATTCCTAGGGTTACTTCATAAGAGATGGTTTGGGCTACTGCTCGCAGTGCTCCTATTAAAGCGTATTTAGAATTTGATGCTCATCCAGACCACAGAATGGAGTAGACTATGAAACTTGATATTGAGATTAAGAATAGTAGTCCTAGATTTAGGTCGGCCAGGGGTAATGGTAGGGGAAGTGGCAGTCAGATTAGTAGGGCTAGTATTAGAGCTAATATGGGGGCTATAGTAAATAGTTTGGAGGAGGAGTTGATTGGAAAAATTGGTTCTTTAATAAATAGTTTTACTCCATCAGCTAGTGGCTGTAAAATTCCGTATGGTCCTACTAGGTTTGGTCCTTTCCGTAATTGTATATAACCAAGTACTTTTCGCTCGGTGAGTGTGAAGAAGGCTACTGAAATTAGAATTGGGATTATATAGGTTAGTGGTGGTAGTAGGTTTTGTAATGAAACCATATTATTATGGAGAGGAGTTGAACCTCTGATCAAAGGGCTTAGACCTTTTGCATTAGTTACCAACTTTGCTACCGTAATGCCTTTATCTAAGGTTAATGGGGTGATTGTCTTTGTACTTAGTTTAGTTGTATTCACTAATGTAAAGTGTAGCATGTATTTTATATGGGCTACATATTTTCGATCCTTTCGTACTGGAAAATTTATAATCATAGATAGAAACCGACCTGGATTACTCCGGTCTGAACTCAGATCACGTAGGACTGTTAATCGTTGAACAAACGAACCCTTAATAGCGGCTGCACCATTAGGATGTCCTGATCCAACATCGAGGTCGTAAACCCCCATCGTTGATATGGGCTCTAAGAGGGGATTGCGCTGTTATCCCTGGGGTAGCTTGGTTCGTTGATCAAATGTATTGGATCGTTTTGCCTTGGGCACTTTGGTGTGTTAATCTTGGTATATATTTTTGGAGGTTTTATTGTTCTCCAAGGTCACCCCAACCGAAAGTAGGGTCAAGTAATTGTATGTAGTGTCTCAAGTAGAGTTGGAGTTTTAATTTAGTAGTTGACTTATACTTAAAGTTCCACAGGGTCTTCTCGTCTTATGTGGATATTCTCGCTTTTGCACGAGGAGATCAATTTCACTGATAGTTTGTAAGAGACAGGTAGAGCCTCGTTTAGCCATTCATTCTAGTCTTTATTTAAAAGACGAGTGATTATGCTACCTTCGCACGGTCAGGATACCGCGGCCGTTAAACAGTGTCACCGGGCAGGCATCACCCCTAATACTTGCATTGCTAGGGGCTATGTTTTTGGTAAACAGTCGGGTTCTTGTTTGCCTAGTTCCTTTAACAAATTTTAATCTTTCTTGTGTGCACTCCTGTGTTGGGTTAACAATTTAGTTCATAGGTTTAGATTTTAGTTTATTTATCTTATTTATTCATTTGTTAATAATCAGTAGGTTGTCTGAACAGATTTAAGCTAGTGCTTAGAGATTTTTTTATTCTTGTTACTCATTTTAGCATTAATTCTTCTATTATGGTAGAATGGCTCAGTTTGGTGTGGAGTTGCAAATTTTTGTATATATTTAKTTTAGTTTAGCTTTAACGCTTTATTTAGTGGTGGCTGCTTTAAGGCCTACTGGTTTGTAGTTTGATTTTTTTACTTCCATTATTTGGTTGTTTCCTCGTTCAGCAGGGCTGTACCCCTGCTGATTATCTCTTAAATTTCTCGTGTTGTGGACTTTGTGTTGTTTGTTGGATAATTTAAGGTAGAACTTCTATTCTTTTTCTGAGCAACCAGCTATCACCGAGTTCGTTAGGCTTTTCACCTCTACTTATTGGTCTTTCCACTCTTTTGCCACAGAGACGGTTAATAACCTTTATTTTGGTTGCCTATAAGTAGCTCACTTGGTTTCGGGGTTTCATACTTTAGTTCTCTTTGCTTGAATGTGCTGGCTAAATCATTATGCAAAAGGTACAAGGTTAAATCTTTGCTTTTTATTGCTTGGTGGGTATTTCATGTTTTTCAGCTTTCCCTTGCGGTACTGTTTTTATAGCTCCAATAGTCCTTTCTATCTCCTATACTAAGACGAATGAGAATGCTTTGAAGTTTTAGTTATAATATTTTAGTTATTTTTTAGGGTGAGTTGTTGGTTGTTTGGGCTAGGTTTTTGCTCAAGATAGCCCGGTTGGTTTATTAGGCATTTTTCAAGTGTAAGTTGAATGCTTTTAAGGTTAAGCTATATCTTGATATACCAAGTACACCTTCCGGTATACTTACCATGTTACGACTTGCCTCATCTTTGAATTTGGTATTTGGTTTATTTAAATGTAGTTTTTTTTGAGGAGGGTGACGGGCGGTGTGTGCGCGCTTCAGGTCCTTGTTAATATGAGCTCTCTATTCTCATATTACTGCTAAATCCTGCTTTTAGAGCAATGTTTTCAGGGCTCTTTCCGTGAATTAATTCTAGCATAGAAAATGTAGCCCATTTCTTCCATCTCAGTTGGCTACACCTTGACCTGACTTGTTAGTTGTATTAACTATGATGCTTACTTTTGCTCCCTCATGAGGTAAGCTGTAGACGGAGGTATATAGGCTGTGGGCTAGAGATGGTGAGGTGGATCGTGGATTATCGATTATAGAACAGGCTCCTCTAGGTGGGTTTGAAGCACCGCCAAGTCCTTTGAGTTTTAAACGTTTGGTTTGTAGTTCTCTGGCGGATTCTTTATGTTGGTTATGGAATCTGAGTTTAGGGCTGAGCATAGTGGGGTATCTAATCCCAGTTTGTATCTTAGCTATCGTGGGTTCAAATTGATCAGTTATATTAAGGTTATTTTCATATTGGTATTAGATATATTTGAACTTATGACAGAAAAATATAAGATCTACCTTAAGTTTTTTGTTGATGTTCTAATCACGTTGTACGCCGTTTTGCTGTTATTTTGGGCTTCTTGTGTAACCGCGGTGGCTGGCACAATGATTAACCAGCCCTGATTTGCTGTAAATAAGTCAAGCTTTCACTTATGTCTTAATGTTTGTCACTGCTGAGTTTCCGTGGGGATGTGGCATTGCTAGGTGTTTTGGGCTACTATGGTGGGCCTGATACCTGCTCCTTATTTTCCTTGGTGGAAAGTATTAGGGCATTTTCACGGGGATGTTGATGCTTGCATGTGTAAGTTCAGCAAAAAATAACAGTAAGACTAGGACCAAATCTTTGTGTTTCTGGCATAGTTAAGTATACATCTTGGCAGCTTCAGTGCCATGCTTTGTGGTAAGCTACAGTAAC